CCTATTTGTTCGGGACAGCACATGTTATGTTGTGTTGTGTTCATTTATTTTTTCTATTCATTCATTAATCTATTTAATGAAAAATTGGCAAAAAAATGAAAGCACGAGAATTTATCGAAAATTCCCTATAATATAGGTATGTGTAACAACGAAAATGCATGTTCTGGGGTTGACATCTATTAACCGTTGCTGTTATAATTGAAATAGAGAGGGATTAAAAAAAAAAAAAATAATAATATTGATTGGTTATGTATCAATTTCGATTTTTTTCTCATTAATAAAGAATAGATTAAGATTCAAGAATTATTCAGGAATTTGTTTGCTATTTGTGCTGAAATTTTGACTTTTCTTTTGTGACTGAAAAGTATAGGTATACATCTGTTTTCAATAGAAAAGGGGATTAAAGAAAACGGAATTTAAGATACAAACACATCAAAAAAAAGAATTTTAGAAACCCTTTTTTGTTTTTTTGAGAGGAGGAGGGGTATTCGGATCTATTTTTTTGTATTATTTTGGCGATATGGCCGAGTGGTAAGGCGGGGGACTGCAAATCCTTTTTCCCCAGTTCAAATCCGGGTGTCGCCTGATCGATAAGAGAATTCAAATAGTTTATTTCGTTTTGTTGATATCGAAAACTTTTTCTTTTTTTCCAGCGCAAGCTAGTGTAGGAATAAGGGACTAGTTTGATGCTAAATTCTAAGCATCGGGAAGTTTGTTCTCTAAAATGTTGTAAATATTTTTGTTCAGATTCAACGAAAAATTCATTAGAGCGATGAAAAGGAATAGATCCATCTTGAAATGATAGTCCTTTTATTTCACTACTATTGTAGTGTCCATCTACTTTTTGGCTCTTTAATTAGATTGGATAGGGATAGGTCGGATGGGGAATATAAGTCCATTTTAAGTTAGGGAAGGTGTTGAAGAAAAACCTTGTATACAAACTTATGGTAAAGTATATGAACGCTTCTTCATTTATTCCATATTAGTTAGATTAATGAAATTGAATATCTAATTCGATTTTTTTTATTATTATTATAATATTGAATTTCTTTGTTTGATTATTATTTTCTTAATAAAAAAAGAAAAAAATCCAATTCAAAAAGAATCCATTTTTTTTCTAATCTCTAGTAAAAGAATTTTAGAGGATGTTTTCCAATTGTTTTAGAGAACGAATCGGGAGACAATCAAATGGAAATAAGAGATGCAAATAAGAGTCTGAGTATGCAAAGAAATCTATCTTGATTCTATTCTATATTTTATATCTTTGACTTAATGAAATGGGGGGTAAAATAAAACATAGGTCTTTTTATTTGTACCTAATTAGTACGATGCATTTCCTTACTACTCCCATCCCAAGGATATTTTTTATTTATGTTTTTTATTTATGCTTAATTTAATATTTTTCAATTCTACTAGAAATCAGGTAAGAACTTGTTAGATGTTCTAATTGGATGTTTCGTCAATGGTGTTAGGACGGAATCTTTTTTTGACTCTGTACCAGCGATTCCACTATTATTATAATATAAGATATTATAAAATTTTTAGTGAAAAATAAAAACGAAAATAATACAAGAAAAATTACTAAACAATAATAAAAAAATTGCTTCATATTGATAGAGATAGGAGACAAAATTTACATGGATATAGTAAGTCTTGCTTGGGCTGGTTTAATGGTAGTTTTTACATTTTCCCTTTCCCTTGTAGTATGGGGGAGAAGTGGACTCTAAGAGGACTACTAATTGAGTTAAGGGATCAAAATGTCTCAATTATTTTATTTTATAGCTAAGTTCTTCCATTTTTTAACTATTGAATTTAGTTATTTTATTAATATAACTAAATACTAATTAATGAAATGCAATTCGATACTTCATTTCGAAACTCTATTGTATTCCAGTGGTGGAATATAATATTGAAAAAAAAAAATACTCTTTAAATCAAACAAATATTTGAATTGTTCCCATCTTATTGTCCCGGGAATACAGATAATTGGAAACAGATTACTTTACTACTCCAAACTTAATTCTTTTTAAGATTTCTATTTCGATGAACTGGTTACCACCAATCTTTTCTAAATATGAAAAACTTTTTAATCGAATCCCCTGATCAGTTGTCAATTATTTAATCAATTTAATCAATTCATTTTTTTGGAATACTAAAAATAAAAAGATTATTTTTTTTTTTATTTATCGGGATTATGAAAAGAATGTGAAATCTAAAAATTCAAATTCAAATAATAAGAATAAAAATGTATTTTTGATTATTTCAGATTGATTGGAACCAATACAAATAGAATAGATTAGATCAAACAAAGAAAAAATGTGGACACTATGGAATTAACATTCCATAGATATCTATGGATATACCCATATGAAAAGAAATATTTAAATTGGTCCATCCATATTATATTAAACTTCTTTTTTTTAAGTAAAACATTCCATTTTTACCATACCATAATGATAGTATAGTAGAAAGAAATAGATTTGATTTCTTTCTACTATACTATATGGATTTCATAGAATTCTGCTGATTGTAGTCTGATCATTTTATTTAAAAGAAAGACCCGAAATGGAAACCCTTTTTTCTTTATTCAATCATTGTCATCGCATTGATAAGAAATCTGAAGTCATGTTTAATTAAAATTAGTCACTTTGACTTACCGTTTTTACGTAAATTATAAGTAAAAAGGCAGTAGGAACTAGAATGAAGAGTGCAGTAGCTATAAATGCGAGAATATTGACTTCCATAATCTCTATGTTTTCTTTCTCTTTTATTTCTAATAAATACTTCGGGATTTAATCCCATAGAAATGAAAAATCTTTCGTCAGTAAATTCAGTGGTATAAATTTTATCTCGATGATATAAAATCGGATCAATATCACGAATAACAATATCTGAGCTATCAAATCAATTCATCGTCGAGAATTAAATAGTATAACATAGGAAGATCTTTTATCCATACCAAAAAAAAAAAAAAAAATGACTTTCTGATGCAATGAAAAATTCCTTTTTCTTTCTTCGTCCGAACCTTTACCTTAAACTAAAAAGGAAAAAAGGAATCCCTGTTAGAAATGAGATTTTTTTCTTTTTTATTCCCTTTCACATACGAAATCAATTGATATTTTTTGGATTTGTATCCATCGGGACTGACGGGACTCGAACCCGCAGCTTCCGCCTTGACAGGGCGGTGCTCTGACCAATTGAACTACAATCCCAGGGAAAAAGTTGTATAGCATACATATTCTTACTATTTCATTCAAACCCTTTGTTTTTCTATTTTAGATTCGAACCCCTGTACTGTAACTGAAAGAGGCAGACTTATATATTGATATTTTTCTGGGTCTGCACTTTCGCGAGATCGACACGGATTATTCGCAATCCGTTCCTTATTGCTAACTTGATTGAAAAATCAATGAATCAAGGAAACAAAAAAGACTCTTTTTTTACTTTAATCCTTTCCTAAGACTTTAGATTTTAAAATCCCGATAGGAATTTTTCAAAATTCGAATTTGTGGAAAAAATAAATAGCATTCGAGATTTTATTCTTCTGTATGGGAGCCCATTGGTGATTTTCAGAGAACACCAAATGGGTTATATCATTGCATGGTGAATCAGTAAATTTTTGGGCCGAGCTGGATTTGAACCAGCGTAGACATATTGCCAACGAATTTACAGTCCGTCCCCATTAACCGCTCGGGCATCGACCCAGGAAGAATCAATTTTAGTCTTTATTGATAATCCCCGATCAATTTCCTTTTGTAGTACCCTACCCCCAGGGGAAGTCGAATCCCCGTTGCCTCCTTGAAAGAGAGATGTCCTAAACCACTAGACGATGGGGGCATACTTGCCCGACCTCCATTCTACTATGTTCATACATAGTATGAACAGTTTTTTGAAATTGTCAATATAATGGAATGATATGATTCGATCAGAAGGATCTTTCAGAATTCCTTAAAATTTAGATTTCGAAATTGTTCATTCCAATCACCAATCTATAAAACTATAAAAAAAGAATGTGAAAGAAAACAAAAGAAAGAGAGAATCCTTTCAGGGAATGATTGATTTTCTGGAACAGGCGCGGCATTAACACCTCATTTCTTTCACTTTCATTCAGTGTTAAGAAGATTGAATTAGTGGGTACATGTATCAATGAAATGAATTTTGTGTTATGATGAAGATGATTTCAATTCGAATCGGTTTTGAAAAAATCCATTCCATTGATATTTTTCAAATCCAATATCAAAAAATCCTTTTTTTAACTATACTTACTAGGTAAATCCAATTTATTGTTCGTTAAAAAGTTGCTATGTAAAAAAAATAGATCTATTCTATATATAGAATTTATATAGAATTTGAGTATATGCAGTAACAAATAGATGTACTAAACTCATATCCATATTGGATGGTTCCTTATTCGGGAATTGACTCAAATGGAGCCCCTTTAACTCAGTGGTAGAGTAACGCCATGGTAAGGCGTAAGTCATCGGTTCAAATCCGATAAGGGGCTTTTTTGTCAAAAAATGACAACAGTAGTATTCCGATTTGAAGGAAGAATAGAGATATTCTTGATATTTGTAAGAAGTTTCTCTTTGTAAAAAAAACTAAGGAATAGTTGAATTTCATTCAAAAATCGAGTTTTTATTCTATTAAATTATTGTTATCATTCGAATGAATTCGAATAGAGTAAACTCATTCTAGTTAGAAAGTGAAAGAGTATTCTTTTCTATATATATTAGACTGTGATATTTCCTTTAATTATAAGATATTCCTATCCTATTTTCTATTATTCCAATCAAAAAATGGGAAAGATTCTAAAAAAAAAGTAAGTGGACCTAACCTATTGAATCATAACTATATCCACTATTCTGATATTCAAATTGGATAGAAATGAAATTCGAACAGTGGATCTTTTTTGTTTTTAATATCTCTTTAGTTCGGACTCCGCAAGAATCTGTCAATATTTCGGATTAAATCTTATTGTTCCTAGGAATAAATTGATAGTC